GTAGCCCTTTGGTTGGGTATTGGAGCAACATTACCTATTGATAAATCTCTAACTTTAGGTCTTTTTCAAATTGATTCCACCGTGAAATAAAATATCACAACGTATCTTTCTAGGGAAGTGAATCTTCCCTAGATACGTTTATTCCAGTTAATTCTGAATCTATATTTAATATAATATACGGATCGTGCTGAATAAATTTAAGCAAAAAAAAAAAGATGAAATCATTCCAATTCCAATGGACTTCAACAAATAAAAAACTTATTCTTAGGTAAATCAATTACGAAATGTTTTTGTATAATGACCAATATCTGTTTTACATCTTCTATGCGCAAATGTTCAATTTTCATAAGATCTTCTTGACTCTTATTCAAAAGGTCTAATAATGTATGTATATTGGACCTTTTGAGGCAATTATAGGTCCTCGAAGGCAATTCTAATTGGTCAATAAAAAAACATTTCAATTCGATTTCTTTTTTTTTTCTTAGTTTATCCAATCCATCATGAAAAGTGAAAAAGGGTAAAGTAACCCTATTTTGATTGTCCTCTACATTTTTATCTTGTTCTTCTGCATGTAGAAACGGAATAAATAAATCAATCAAATTACGGGAGGCTTCGTAAAGTGCTTCTTTAGGAGTTAAACTTCCATTCGTCCATATTTCGAGAAAAAGTATCTCTTGTTTTTCATTCCCATTACTATAAGAATGAATACTATGATTTGCATTTCGAACAGGCATGAATACAGCATTTATTGGATAACTTCCTTCTTCAGCGTTATTTGCTGTTTTCATACGATATCCTCGATTACTCTCGATTTGTAATCCAATACAAAAATCAATTGGTTCCGTCAGGCTAGCTATATGCTGTGTAGTATCAACGATTTCCACAGAAGGTGGTGAGATGATGTCTTGAGCAGTTACATATCCAGGACCCTTGACGCAAATAGATGCGTCGCGAGTTCCATACAGATTACTTTTCAATACAATTTCTTTCAAATTCATTAAAATTTCATGTACGGATTCTTCAATACCTTCTATGGTAGAATATTCATGTGGTATCTTTTCAGATTTTGCGCGTGTAATACATGTTCCTTCTATTTCTCCAAGCAAAGCCCTTCGCATGGCAATGCCTATTGTATCAGCTTGACCTTTCATAAGCGGAGACAGAATAAAACGTCCATAATAAAAACGCTTACTGTCTTCTCTTGATTCAACACACTTCCACTGTAGTGTCCGAGTAGATACTGCTACTTCTTCTCGAAACATAGTCATATTATTTGATCCGATCATTTAATCATTTCTTTCTCTTGAAATTCGTTCAATTCTCAATTCTTATTTCTATATACGCCTTTTTTTAGGAGGCCTACACCCATTATGTGGCATAGGGGTTACGTCTCTGACAAAACTTAATAGTATACCACTTCTACGAATGGCTCGTAGTGCTGCATCTCTTCCAAGACCAGGACCCTTTATCATAACTTCTGCTCGTTGCATACCCTGATCTACTACTGTACGAATAGCGTTTGCGGCTGCGGTTTGGGCAGCAAACGGCGTCCCTCTTCTTGTGCCCTTGAAGCCGCAAGTACCGGCGGAGGACCAAGAAACAACCCGACCCCGTATATCTGTGATTGTTACAATGGTATTGTTGAAACTTGCTTGAACATGAATAACCCCTTTTGGTATTCGACGTCCAGTCTTACGTGAACTAATGCGCCCACTCCTACGTGAGCCAATTCTTGTTATGGTTTTTGTCATATTTTATCATCTCCTAAATATGAGTCAGAAATATACGTATATTTTATTTTCATGTCAAAATGGGTCCTTTATTTGTTTGTGTATTGAGTCCTTTGGAGAGTCTCTTAAAAAAAAAATTATCCCTGTCTCTGTTTATGCCTCGGGTTGAAACAAATTACTATAATTCGTCCCCGCCTGCGGATCAGTCGACATTTTTCACAAATTTTACGAACGGACGCCCTAATTTTCATATTTGTTTCTCCTTAATTTTATTTTAATTTTGAATCTACTCCTTCGAAGAAAAGAAAATAAGTCTCTTGAAATTTTTAACCTCCGATTGTATCCGAACGAGAGGAATGTTGAAAAGTCACTACGAACCCGAAACATACCATTGGAAAGTGATTCAGTAATTAAACCTTCATGAATCCATTTTTGTTCTTTCATTCCAGGTAACCCCTTTTATTATCAACTCATGGAGTAGGAGTGATATTAGACAACCCTTCCTCTTTTTTCAAAAAAAAAATAGGAAGTTTTCCTACGGATGCAATTCGTAGATCATAAAGATCACCATATATATAACAAAATTTCTCCCCCGATTCCTTCTAGTCGAGCCTCTCGGTCTGTCATTATACCTCGAGAAGTCGAAAGAATTACAATACCCATTCCTCCTAAAATCCTAGGAATTCGTTGATGGTTGGAATAGATTCGTAGGCCGGGTCGGCTGATACGTTTTAAAACAGTTCTATATGGCCCTTTTCTATTCCTTCTATGTCGCAGAGTTGAAACCAAGAAATATTTCTTGCTTACTCGATGTTTTCTCACATTTTCGATAAAGCCTTCGCGTAGAAGTATTTTAACAATGTTTTCAGTGATATTTGTAGATGCTATTCGAACCGTTCCTTTTTTATCCATGTCAGCATTTCGTATAGAAGTTATTATTTCGGCAATAGTGTCCCTACCCATGATGAACTATAATTATTGGTGCCTCCGGGTTTTTATATAATCAGCATGCTCTACTCTTTTTTTTTCATGAATTATTAAAGGTATATGCGTGAGAAACAATCTACTAATGCATTCTACTAATTAATGGAATCTAATTCAGTTCAGATATCTTACTATGAACCTCCCTTTTTTTATGTTTTATTATGTTTTCATCTATTAGTATTTATTTAGAATCTATTTATAATACCTCAGGAGCTAATGAGACTATTTTAGTAAAATTCAACTGTCTCAATTCCCGAGCGATCGCACCAAAAACTCGAGTTCCTTTGGGATTTCCTTCTTGATCAATGACAACTGCTGCATTGTCATCATATTGTATTATCATACCATTGTCACGTTTGAGTTCTTTACATGTACGTACAATTACAGCTCTGATCACTTCTGATCTTTGTAGAGGCATATTGGGAACTGCTTCTTTGATTACAGCAACAATAACGTCACCAATATGAGCATATCGGCGATTACTAGCTCCTATGATTCGAATACACATTAATTCTCTAGCCCCGCTGTTGTCCGCTACATTTAAATAGGTCTGAGGTTGAATCATATCATTCTTATTATTTTTCTCTTTTTTCTTTCAATGCTAACTAACTAAAGGGCGAAGAAAAAAAGAAGAAAGATTGTTTGTCCAGAAATAAAAAAACTGCGGTTTTTTCATCACAAGGCCCCTTTCCTTTCGTTCCATATCCCTATCCCGCAATAACGAATTGAGTTCGTATAGGCATTTTGGACGCAGCTATAGAAATAGCTTCTCTGGCTACAATTTCTGATACTCCACCCATTTCATAAAGTATTCGACCCGGTTTAACGACGGATACCCAATATTCGGGAGATCCTTTCCCCGAACCCATACGTGTTTCGGTAGGCCTTACTGTAACAGGTTTGTCTGGAAATATACGTACCCATATTTTTCCACCACGACGCGCATATCGTGCCATGGCTCGTCGCCCCGCTTCTATTTGTCTAGATGTGATCCAAGCGGGTTCAAGTGCCTGAAGGGCGTATCCGCCGAAACAAATTCGATTGCCTCGATAAGATATTCCCTTCATTCTTCCTCTATGTTGTTTACGAAATCTGGTTCTTTTGGGGTTATAGTTGATGGTTGTTTCTCAATGCCATCTCTACTGCAGAACTGGACATGAGAGTTTCTTCTCATCCAGCTCCTCGCGAATGAAACGATTAAATAATATTGTATATATTTTGAATTGAATGAATAATGAATCATGGAATTTTTTGAGATATAATCTGTCACGTACACGTAGGAATAAAATAAAATGATAAATTCCATTTTATAATTAATGAATCTTCATTTATTTTTACCTTTATTTTATTTATTTTTATTGAATTGCCCAAAACTTAGCAATCCAGTAAGGCTTTCGCGGGCGAATATTTGCTCTTTCAACATCCCTTTCATTCGTAGGGGCGTTCCATGACCTATCAGAATAAATGAATTGGTTCTTGGCTCGTTCCGCCATCCCACCCAATGAATCATTAGGATTCGTTTTCAAGGGAATCTTCCTCAGTCACAGGTTCTGTCGTTCCCATCGCTTCTCGATTAATGACTAGGCCCGAACTCTGCAATGGAGCTCCTAATAAAATTTGTTCCTGAATCAATCTTCTCAGTCTTTATTGACTCGGCGCTCTTTATTCTTTTTTATTTTTCGTATAAATTGTATTCATATTCATCGAATCTAATTATTAATTATGGACGAATACATTAATGCTTTATTACATTGCCTTTTATAAGATAGTTCATAGACCATACATATTGGAATCATATATCATTGCTATTCTTTTTCTTTCTTTCTCTCACCCCTCCATTTATCCATATCCCTTTGTTTTTGCTTCACAACCTTATAGATTGATTTTTCTTTTATGTAAAAAAAAATGCTTCAGTTGCTACAACAATATGATCAATACATCATATAGCGACTGGTTCCTTGGATCCAGATAATACGAAGCAATGAGCTGGTTATTAGTTATATAGTTATTAGTTCATACTAGGGGATGGCCCTTTGTTTTTTAATCCTAACCTAACTCTAAATAAAAAACCAACGAGTCACACACTAAGCATAGCAATTATATGGAGATGGAGTCAATCGAATTGTTATTCAACCCTATAGAATTAAGAATTCGAAAAAATTCTCATTTTTTTGATTGAACGGAAAAAAATGAACGAGTTTGTGATTTTTTATTCAATTGCCGGATGGATGGAACAGAAAGACAACGAAAGGCCCATTATTCCTCGTCTGCAAATATCCAAATTTT